TTCTTTCAAATTCATTAAAATTTCATGGACCGATTCTTGAATACCCATTATAGTAGAATATTCATGGGGGACGTTCTCAGATTTTACACGTGTTATACATGTTCCTTCTATTTCTCCAAGTAAAGCTCTTCGCATCGCAATCCCTATTGTGTCAGCTTGGCCTTTCATAAGTGAAGATAGAATAAAGCGACCATAATAAAGGCGTTTACTGTCTGTTCTTGATTCAACACACTTCCACTGTAGTGTCCGAGTAGATACTGTTACTTTCTCTCGAACCATAATAATATTATTTTACTTGATTGAATTATTTATTTCTCTTGTTTCTTTTGAAATTTCTTCACTGTTCATTTCTACACGCGTCTTTTTTTCGGAGGTCTACATCCATTATGTGGCATAGGGGTTACATCCCGTACAAAAGTTAATAGTATACCACTTCTACGAATAGCTCGTAATGCTGCGTCTCTTCCGAGACCGGGACCTTTTATCATGACTTCTGCTCGTTGCATACCTTGATCCACTACAGTACGAATAGCATTTGTTGCGGCAGTTTGAGCGGCAAAGGGTGTCCCTCTTCTCGTACCCTTGAATCCAGAAGTACCGGCCGAGGACCAGGAAACCACCCGACCCCGCACATCTGTAACCGTGACAATGGTATTATTGAAACTTGCTTGAACATGAATAACCCCTTTTGGTATTTTACGTGTACTCTTACGTGAACCCATACGTACATTCCTACGTAAACCAGTTCTCGATATAGCTTTTGCCATATTGTATCATCTCATAAATATGAGTCAGAAATATATGGATATATCCATTTCATGTCAAAAAAGATTCTTTAATTTGTACATTTTGTACATTGAGCCCTTTGAGCCCTTTGATTATCCTTGCCTTTGTTTATGTCTTGGGTTGGAACAAATTACTATAATACGCCCCCGCCTACGGATTAGTCGACATTTTTCACAAATTTTACGAACGGAAGCTCTTATTTTCATATTTCTCATTCCTTATCTTAATTCTGAATCTACTTGGTAGAAAATAAGTTTCTTTAAATTTTTCATTTCGAATTGTATTGAATAAAAACCACCTAATCTTTCGAATCTTTGTTTCGGAGTCGATAAATTATACGTCCTCTGGTTGAATCATAACGACTTACTTCAATTTTTACTTTATCTCCTGGCAGTATGCGTATAAAACTACGTCGGATCTTTCCTGAAACATAACCTAGAACTAGATCTTCATTATCTAATCGAACCCGGAACATGCCATTTGGAAGCGATTCAGTAATTAAACCTTCATGAATCCATTTTTGTTCTTTCATTCCAGGTAAAGCTCCCTTGAAGTATCAACTAATAGAGGAGAAATTATATTAGACAATTCACCTCCCTTTTGTTTTTTACAAATAAGAAGAGGTTTCCGATCCCATTTGAATATTACATGGATTACCATATATAACACAAAATTTCTCCACCGATTCCTTCTAGTCGAGCCTCCCGGTCTGTCATTATACCTCGAGAGGTCGAAAGAATTACAATCCCCATCCCACCTAGAATTCTAGGAATTCGTTGAGAGTTAGAATAGATTCGTAGACCGGGTCGACTGATCCGTTTTAAATTTAAAAAATTTCTATAGGGCCTTTTCCGATTTCTTCTATGACGCAAGGTTAAAACCAAAAAAAATCGATTTTTTTCTCGATGTTTTCTGACGTTTTCAATAAAACCTTCTCGTAAAAGTATTTTAACAATACTTTCGGTAATATTAGTAGATGCTATGCGAACAAGTCTTTTTCTATCCAGATCAGCATTTCGTATAGAGGTTATTATCTCAGAAATAGTGTCTCTACCCATGATGAATTTAAATTATTGGTGCCTCAAAATTGGATATAATTAACATGTTTTTCTTTTTTTTTTTTTTATTGGTTTATGAATATGAATTTTTCAAGGTATATGCGTGAGACACAATCTACAAATTAATCTAGTTTTTAATCTATTTCTTTCAAATACCCCAAATATATGACGATCTAATTTTATTTTATAACACCTCCGGAGCTAATGAGACTATTTTAGTAAAATTTAATTGTCTTAATTCCCGTGGGATTGCACCAAAAATTCGAGTTCCTTTTGGATTTTTTTCTTGATCAATCACAACTGCAGCATTATCATCATATCTTATTATCATACCGCTGTCACGTTTGAGTTCTTTACAGGTACGAACAATTACAGCTCTGACTACTTCTGATTTTTCTAGGGGCATATTTGGTACTGCTTCTTTGATCACAGCAACAATAACATCACCAATATGAGCATATCGACGATTACTAGCTCCTATGATTCGAATACACATCAATTCTCGAGCCCCGCTATTATCCGCTACCTTTAAATGGGTCTGAGGTTGAATCATATCAATTTTTTAGTCTATTCTTTTAATGCTAATGTAAAGGATGAAGAAAATAAAAGAAATACTATTTGTCCAAAAACAGAAACCTGCAGTTTTATCTTCAAGA